CGAAGGTTACATTTTCCAATTTCTTCTGTAGAGATCTAATTGTTCTAGTCAACTTTTTTATTCATAGCTATAGCTGCAAGTTACCATGACATAATAGATCGGTGACCCAACATTTAGAGAAAGCGAGAGTAGAGATTTTCAATCATGGAAAGAAAAAAATTGATTAAATAAAAAGAGCCGGCTATCGGAATCGAACCGATGACCATCGCATTACAAATGCGATGCTCTAACCTCTGAGCTAAGCGGGCGGATATAAGAGCAATAGTGTATAGGAATACAGGAAACTATCGGATCTTGGCTATTACCTAGTGATTCTTCTTCTTTTTTGAATTTATTGATTATTTAAATTCCTTATATTTATTAGTTATATATTTTAGATTCTATTTAGAAAATAGAAAAGAAAACTATTTAGATATAGATAAATTAGATATCTAAATAGAAATTAAATTTCATATTCATATATATGTGAATATAAAATATCAATATATCAATGAAATTAGGATTTGAAATGAAAAAAAAGAATGAATATCGACCGTTCCACTATTCCAAACTGCACTGTAAAAATTAAGGAGGAGGAAAGGCACATATATATGTGGGATATATCTATCCATATTGAATTGCGGATACATCAATGATAGAATCAATTTCGTATTGAAACAAATAGGGTTCATCCAATAGAGATGAAATGATAGAATATAGAATAGGGGGTGGCAAAAAAAAGAAAATAGCAGCATACACTTTTTCGATATAGGAATCATTACCTAATGAATTCAATAGTGCCAAGATAAATTATAAATGAAAGAGGTGGATGAAATTACCCTTGTCTCAAAAGAAAGGGGATATGGCGAAATTGGTAGACGCTACGGACTTGATTGGATTGAGCCTTGGTATGGAAACCTGCTAAGTGGTAACTTCCAAATTCAGAGAAACCCTGGAACTAAAAATGGGCAATCCTGAGCCAAATCTTTGTTTTGAGAGAAAAGATGGAAAATGAGAATAAAAGGGATAGGTGCAGAGACTCAATGGAAGCTGTTCTAACGAATGAAATTGACTACGTTACGTTAGTAGCTAAAATCCTTCTATTGAAATGACAGAAAGGATAACCTTATATACCTAATACGTACGTATACATACTTACATAGCTCTATATATGAAAATATATGAAAATAGAAATTTTCTATTTCTATTATAATCTTCTATTTCTATTATATATTAATTAGAATGATAGAGATCAAAAAATATATGAAAAATTGAAGAGTTATTGTGAATCAATTCCAATTGAAGTTGAAAAAAGAATCGAATTCAAATATTCAGTGATCAAATGATTCATTCCAGAGTTTTATAGATCTTTTGAAGATTAATTGGACGAGAATAAAGAGAGAGTCCCATTTTACATGTCAATACCGACAACAATGAAATTTATAGTAAGAGGAAAATCCGTCGAATTTTTAAATCGTGAGGGTTCAAGTCCCTCTATCCCCAATAAAAAGCCCATTTTACTTCCTCACCCTCTTTCTTTTTTTTTTCATCAGTGGTTTAGTTTAAACCAAATGAAATATCTTTCTCATTTCATTCACTCTGTTCTTTCACAAATGGATCCGAATCAAAATCCTCGTATCTTCTTCCAATCCAATCTCATTTGTTTTGTATAGTACGATATGAACATATATATGTTCAAGGAATTTCCGTTATTGAATCATTCATAGTCCATATCTTTTTCCTGACATTTACAAAGAATGTCTTCTTTTTGAATATCTAAGAAATTCAGGGGCTAGGTCCAATTTGTTAAGATTTTATTTTTGAATTCTTTTCATTGACATAGATATAAGTACTCTGCTAGGATGATGCACGGGAAATGGTCGGGATAGCTCAGTTGGTAGAGCAGAGGACTGAAAATCCTCGTGTCACCAGTTCAAATCTGGTTCCTGACACATGAATAATGTATCGGATAGATATTCATACCTCATACAAATGAAATTAATTCATTTGGACGAGATATTCTTTTCTTTCAAATTTCATATTTTTTTGTCACTCTTGCTCAAGTTACTTTCTGAGGTCCCCACTAAGTGATGTGCGAGGTACAAAGTTCATGGTGCAGAATCATCCTATTGTGCTCATACGAAATGTATATTATATGATATCTTCCCAATTGGGGAATAGCAATGAGAGCCTCTTTTTCTTTTTTTATTTTAGACCCTCCACAATACGAATGAAAGTCCAGTTACTCTGTTTCATCTAGAAAGGGAATGCCAAGATGCTCATTGATTGATAAAAAACCCCTTTTTTATCAATCAATGAGCATCTTGAATTTCATAGAAATTGGGCGTAATATAGTCTTTACGTAAGGGCCAGCCTATCCAACTTTCAGGCATCAAGATACGTTTAAGGCGAGGATGATTCTCATAAGAAATTCCCAACATATCATAAGATTCCCGTTCCTGAAAATCAGCACTTCTCCAAATCCAGAAAACTGACGGGGTTTGAGGATTACTCCTGGGAG